CTTCCCCTGGGGGTAGGGTACTACGAAAGGAAGTTGATCATGGATTATCCATAAGTCTAGAATGGATTCTTTCTGGGTCGATGCCCGAGTGGTTAATGGGGACGGACTGTAAATTCGTTGGCAATCTGTCTACGCTGGTTCAAATCCAGCTCGGCCCAATAATTCGCCGATCCATACGAGATGATATAACCAATTTCATTTGGACTCCAGAAACATGCCTAATCCGGAGGCGGGGGAAAAAAGAAAAGAATCCACTTTTCTGTTATATCTTTGTTTATTTGTTCCCACATATTCTGATCTTTCGATGGATTCTCAATCAATTTGACAATAGAATTACTAGTAATACGTGTCGTTTTCACTAAAGTCCATATCCCTGGAATATACATATACTGCGCGTGCCTCTCTTCTAACACGGCGATTCTAACTAGAAAGGGTTTGAATGAAAGCAAATAGGCATGCTGTACACCTTATTTCCCTGGGATTGTAGTTCAATCGGTCAGAGCGCCGCCCTGTCAAGGCGGAAGCTGCGGGTTCGAGTCCCGTCAGTCCCGACCTAGAATCGGCGGAATCCATCAATTCATAATTCATCTTTCTATTTTCTGTAATGTAAATAAGTACCAATGAGAGACCTATGTAATGTAGATTGGTACGATTGTTGGTAGTACCATATTCAGGATTCCAAGAGAGACCGTACTGGTCTGGCTTTTTTGATTCCTGATCTGTGAAATGGAATACCCATCTGTTTTCCGGGAGCCTATAACAAAACCAAAATTGGATTCGTTTATTGTACGATACAAAACGAACTTAACCTTACCCTAGTTACCCCGATAGAATATGAAAACTACCCCCCCCCTTTCGAGCTCCGATTTTATGTAAGCTCGGGCCGTAATCTAGCTCATTTAAATTGCACACTGAATTTTGGATAATTTGTGATAGATGTGTCCCAATCTAAGGAAAGAGTATATTCCTAAAAGAGAGATCAAAGAAAGATCTACCCCGCCCTCTTTTCTTAGTGAGGGAATGTACCATTTTTCTTCCTATTTGAAAGGGGTCTTATCGAAGAAAGAGCAAACGCCAAAAAAAAAAAAGAGTGAATTTCTCGAAATATTCGAGATTTTAGACCGGGACCCCTCTTTCTCACACCTCTTTGTCTGTCAAGAAAAGACGATCCTAAAACCCTTAGTTTAGAACTTAACTCCTTCGTTTTTTTTCCATTTCAGTTCTACTGTTTGGGACCAATGGAAGACGGGTCAGATGATACCTTCTCCGCTGATTGTATAAGGAAGACCATAGAAAAGAGTGGAAAAAAGAAAAAAATCAACGGGATTCTTGATTGGATCAGGAATCCAAAATTGGATTTGTTATGGATAAAGGATCTTCTTATGTTATATTATACTATGAAATTCTCGACGATGAATCCATTTGAGAGATCATATATTGGTATTCGTGATATGGATCCAATTCAATTTGAATATCAAATATCATCGGGAGGCAATTCATCTCATTGAATTTACAGGAGACGATTTCTCATCTCTATGGGATTAGATCCCGAGTTATTGTGAAGTAAAAAAAAAAACGATGAGATTATGGAAGTAAATATTCTCGCATTTATTGCTACTGCACTGTTCATTCTAGTTCCTACTGCTTTTTTACTTATCATATACGTAAAAACAGTCAGTCAAAATAATGAATTTGAATGAAGCTTGACTTCTTAGTTCTTATCAATGATTGAAGAAAGGAAAGGGATTCAAATTCCACGTCTTAAATGAAATAAGGGGGCTAGAATCAGCAGTATAGAAGATCCGATAGTATGGTAGAAAGAACTCTATGAACCTTTCTACCACACTATCTATTATTCTAGAAAGTTGTACTTTCTAAAGATCTAGGATAAGAACATGGGAATCCTTGAAATCGTTTTTTTTTTTTTTTGATTGAAAGGTTTTTTTATTATTCATAGATTCCATTACTCGATTCCAGTAGAATTTTGAAATGGAGGTGTTTTTCTTTAGAAACGTTTTGCAGAACCATATATGAAATAATTGATACAGTTTCATTACTCAACTCAATGAGTCGTACCTCTAGAGTCCACTTCTTCCCCAGACTACAAGTGCAAGAGAAAATGTAAAGACTACCATTAAAGCAGCCCAAGCAAGACTTACTATATCCATGTGACTCATGTCCCCCATCTCTATGACTATCAAGGAATTCTTCCATTATTGATCACTACTATAATAATAGTGGAATCCATGGCGCAGAGTCAAAAAGGGATTCTGACCAAACGCTATTAAGAAATCAATTCAATAACTCCACCCACAAGAAGCTGCTATAAGATTTCTGGTAGAATCGGTAAGCATTAAACACAAGTAAGAGACGAAGTTCCTCCCTTGGTATTCTCAAGTATTATCAAGTGAATGTTATTAACGGAATATGTAGGAATAGTAAGACCTTTTCTTTCTTTTATTGCCCACGGAAACATGGACAATCAAGATGGAACACTACCTATTCCATATCTCTACCTCCCCCTTTGATCTAATACTTAAAGTCTCCCGACTGTCTCACAGAGACAGTCGGGTCTATTCGATTACATTCTTGATTGGGGGTGACCGAAAAGAAAGACGTTTTTTTTTCTGAGTCTATCAAAGGCAATTCTCTATCCAATCCAAGATTGGATGTCTGAGCATTCAGAGACTCTCGTAAGTCTGTATCCAAGGTATCTTACACCCTTTCCATAACTAATAATTGGATTCCCCATCCGACTATCCAATCTAACCCAAAACTCAGTCAGTAGACATAGTGGAAGGGAATCCGGAAGTCTTGCTAGCTAGACCTTCCTATACTAGAATCCTTCCTTGGAGCCTAGGCGCAAGGGTTGAGATCGAACAGAGTCTCCAGATTTTAAGAAGAAAGCAAGTACCAGCAGTCTTAGTCTTTTGATTTTACTCCGCTTCCGCTGGGGCAAAAATGCGTCGAGTTTTATCAGCCGAAAGATTAAGGGATTTCGGTTTTTTTTGTTGTTGATCAGGCGACACCCGGATTTGAACTGGGGAAAAAGGATTTGCAGTCCCCCGCCTTACCACTCGGCCATGTCGCCAAAATGATAGAAAATAGCTAGAAAGATTTCCCCCTCTTTGGGGGCTATTCCTGAATCTCCTTTTTTTTATGGGATTTGCATCTGGAATCCCGCTTTCCTTATCCCTTTACTAAAGGAATCCTTCCTCCTTTCTTTGGATCCAGTTGGCTCCCTTCGATTGATTGTATCGTATCTCAAATCTCAAAACAACAAGAACTAAACCCCCCCTTTTTTAGATTGAAAGAGAAAATGTGGATTTTACATTACAGAAAAAGGGTAGGGCAAGCTTGGAACCATTAACTATTGACTTGAATTCATGAAAGGTTTTTGGATCTCAAATTGCGTTTAATCTAATGAAGTTGATGCACAACTAATCAGTATCCATTCTTTATCAACAATCAATCCCTTTCAATTCAGTTTCCATTATAACAAGAATTCTGTATCTATGTAAACCCCAGAACAGAAATTGTGACATAGATATCGCTAATCAGGTATCTTAGCTATATATGCCTATAGGGAATTCGGGGAATTCTTATTATTCAGTGAATAATGGAATAGAAATTATGATATAGCACGGTCTGGTCTGTGTTGCCCCAAGTATAACTGGGATAGGAGATATGCGGATAGTTAGATAGCTATAGCTGCGTGTGCTTCCTAGGTCCAACCCACCTTACCTACTTCAACCAGATTCCATGAATTCTACTATTCTACTACCAAACAACAAATGGGTAAAAATTTCTTTCTTCTCTGCGAATCCTTTTTTGAACATTTGAACAATGGAATCGGGGAAAAAGTGAAGTGCTAAAAAACTGTATTCTATACTGTTCCTGATTCTTCTGTCTTTCTCTCATTCATAGAGAACCGATCCAATCCTGAATCATTTCTTTTTCTGGTACCCAAAAGGGTCGTAATATCCTAAATCGGGTCGTAATATCCTAAATTGGATGACTTTTGATATTCTATAACAAGACTCCACAAGTCTCATCGACAGAATTCTGTTTCTAGGAATGTTTTCTAAATTTCTAAATTTGTATCTGTTGCAAATTCGAATTTGAGTAGAAAATTATCTTTCTACCTCTCCCCACACGTATTTTATCCATTACTATTTTCTACATTACATATAGGATATGGAGTTGGGTCAAATTTCATGCGATTTAGTAAACAGAATATACATTCCATCATTGCTAGCTCGACCCAGAGGGTTCGATGAAGAATGAGCCAATAATGAATGGGATTTTTTTGAAAAAGGGGAAACTTCAGATGCTACAGGATGGAAATGAGGGAATGTCTACAATACCTGGGTTTAGTCAGATACAATTTGAGGGATTTTGTAGGTTCATTGATCAGGGCTTGATGGAAGAACTTTATAAGTTCCCAAAAATAGAAGATACCGATCAAGAAACTGAATTTCAATTCTTTGTGGAAACATATCAATTGGTAGAACCTTTGATAAAAGAAAGAGACGCTGTGTATGAATCACTCACATATTCTTCTGAATTATATGTACCTGCGGGATTAATTTGGAAAACCGGCAGGAATATGCAAGAGCAAACCATATTGATTGGAAACATTCCTCTAATGAATTCCCTGGGCACCTCTATAGTCAATGGAATATACAGAATTGTGATCAATCAAATATTGCAAAGCCCTGGTATTTATTACCGTTCAGAGTTGGACCCTAAGGGAATTTCTATCTATACCGGCACCATAATATCGGATTGGGGAGGAAGATCAGAATTAGAGATTGATAGAAAAGCAAGGATATGGGCTCGTGTGAGTAGGAAACAAAAAATATCCATTCTAGTTCCATCATCAGCTATGGGTTCGAATCTAAGAGAAATTCTAGATAATGTTTGCTACCCTGAAATTTTCTTGTCGTTCCCGAATGATAAGGAGAAAAAAACGATCGGGTCAAAAGAAAATGCTATTT